TTGTTAATAAACTTATAAAATTGTTTTTAATCGTTTTTGGTACTTCTTTTCCCCATAGAGATATTGAATAGTAGGAACGACTTTTTTGACCACTATAATTTTGAAAATGAACATTGAAATGTCCCTCAAAAGTAAGTAAATAGATCCGAAACATATAAAATGCGGTTAATCCTGCTGTAGAACAAGCTATTATTGCGAAAATAGGTGAATACAACCAACTAGCATTAAGAATTTCATCTTTGGACCAAAAACAAGCAAGGGGGGGAATACCACAAAGAGAAAGTGTACCTACTAAAAAAGCATTTTTTGTAATTGGTACATGCTTTTTTAAACCTCCCATAAGAACCATATTCTGACTTTTATCTGGAGAATATCCAACAATAGCTTCCATTGAATGAATAATAGATCCGGATCCTAAAAACAACAATGCTTTCGAATAAGCATGAGTAATCAAATGAAATAAAGCGGCTCGATAAGACCCCATACCTAGAGCTAACATCATATAACCCAATTGAGACATTGTAGAATAAGCTAAACCTCTTTTAATATCTTTTTGAGCAAGAGCTAAAGTAGCTCCTAATAATACTGTTATTATACCTATTAAAGATATGAAATTCATTATGTAAGGTATGATTCTAAAAAGAGGAAGAAGTCGAGCTACAAGAAAAATGCCCGCTGCTACCATAGTAGCGGCATGTATAAGAGCCGAAATAGGAGTAGGGCCTTCCATGGCATCAGGTAACCATACATGAAAGGGGAATTGTGCCGATTTAGCAACTGCACCGGCAAATAAAAGAAAGGCACACAAAGTAAGAAATAAAAAAGGAACCTCATTATTAGAAATCAAGTTATTGAATATTTGGAACAAATCCCGAAATTCAAAACTACCGGTTATCCAATAAAGACCTAAAATTCCTAATAATAAACCAAAATCGCCTACACGATTCGTTACAAACGCTTTTTGGCAAGCAGTCGCCGCACTAGGTCGTGTGAACCAAAAACCTATTAATAGATAAGAACACATTCCAACTAATTCCCAAAAAATATAAATTTGGATCAAATTCGAACTAGTAACTAATCCCAACATGGAAGTATTGAAAAAACTCATAGAAGCAAAAAATCGCAAATATCCTTGATCATGAGACATATAATTGTCACTATAAAAAAGAACCAAAATTCCAACAGTAGTAATTAATATTAACATAATAAAAGTAAGTGGATCGATTAAGTGACCGAACTCTAAAGAAAAATCATTATTAATGGTCCAAGACCATACATATTGATAGATAAAACTTCTATTTATTTGCTGAATAGATAGATAGACCGAAAGTATCATAACTATACTTAAGAATAAAATACTAGGAAAAGCCCACATACGGCGAAGATTTTTTGTTGCCGTTGGAAAAAGGAGAAGTCCCACTCCTATTAACATAGGAACTGGAAGTGGAATGAAGGGGATAATCCATGAATATTGATATGTATATTCCATAAAAAAACCTTTTTATTTTTAATTAATTCTTTCTAATTCACCGGCTCTTATATCTTTTTATAGGTTCAATAAAAAATCAAGATATGGAAAACTTAAATAGACTTTTCTATTCCTAATTATTCTGAATCTTTCTTCTTTACCCAATACTTCAAATATTCAAATCAAGAAGTTCGAATTGGTCAAATGATATGAATATGATCAAGTTACTATTTATATTTAAAATGAAATAACACACTAATTCATTTTATTAATATTGAATATTAAGTAAGATTTTTAGGAAAATGCAGAAAAAAATTCAATTATTATTACGTATTACGATAATTTATATCCATAGAGCAAATAATTATACCAAAATAGAGTAGTTAATACATTACTTTATATTGATATAAATAATAGGATGATCCATATCAAAACTGGCCCCCCAAAAAAAGAACTAGTTCTTTTTTTTTAGTTCGTTTATTCATAATCATTAACTAATTCATGGTAGAACTGATTATTTTCCATTCGAATAAAAGACATTTCTTTTTCTTTGTAGAAAACGCTAGAATATCCCACACTTTTGTTTCAATACCAGGGAGAAGAAATATACTTAAAAGAAAAGACGAAATTACTAAGATGACTTTTAGAAAATCATGTATCCTTTGATTAACTACTAGAATTTTAAAATCAAAAAAATGTGTACTCGCTCTTTTCTTTTTATTTTGAGCTTGACCAACTAATAAAAAACTACAGTAATTTAAAGAATTTGGAATTTGTTAGGTAAGGATTGGTTTTTTTGAACTTTTTGGTGTATTTTGTTACATGTATAAATAGAGCACGACGAAAATAGACAGAGATATAAAAAAAAAAGAAAAAATGGAATTGTTTGACCAATAGATGTCTTTCACATTCAACTAGAGAAATGAATAACTTTTTCAAATTTTTCATGGCAGTTCCAAAAAAACGTACTTCTATCTCAAAAAAACGTATTCGTAAAAACATTTGGAAAAGGAAGGTATATTGGGCAGCGTT